CTCTACAAACCATTAGGGCTAAAATTGATTACTGTTCCTATACAGTTCGAACTATCTATGGGGCTTTAGGTATCAAAATTTGGATATTTGTAGACGAGTAATAATAAAACCTTTACTTAAACTTATCTTTAGGTCTATCAGTTAATAGAACAAAAAAAAATTCTTTCATTCTTTTTTGTCTGTTAAATCAAAACAAAAACAAATAATTCTATAAGGTTGAATAAAGATTCCATTAATTATTTGATTCGATATAATTATAATTGCTATGCTTAGTGTGTGACTCGTTAATTTTTTTAGGGTTCGATTCAAAAAAAAAAAAGACCAGCCCATAGTATGAACTAATAACCAACTCATCGTTTCGCATTATCTGGATATAAAGAAACAGTCGAGATATGATATATTGGTCATATCATTGTAGCAACTGAAATCTTTTTTAGATAAAAAAAAGAAAAACCAATTTTATTCTGAGTTGCGAAAGAATAAAAGGAAAGTATATAGATAAATGGAAGGGTGAGAGAAAGAGAGAAAAAAAAAGAAAAAATCTATGATATAGAATTCCAATATGTAAGGTCGATGGTTCATCTCATAAAGGGAAATGTAATAAAGCATTAATACTAATTGATCCCTAATTAAACAAAATCGTTCTTATAGACTTATAAGACTTATAGACTTATAAGATCTTATAGACTTATAGAATAGAACAAAAAAATCAAGAGCCCCGAGTCAATAAAGACTGAGAGTATTGACTCAAGAACAAATTTCATTTAGGGGCTCCGTTGTAGAATCCAGACCTAACCATTAATCGCGAAGCGATGGGAACGACAGAACCCCTGATTACATAAGATTCTATTGAAAACGAATCCTAATGGTTCATTGGGTAGGATGGCGGAATGAACTAGGAACTCATTTATTCTGAAAAATCGTGTCATGAATTAATCCTAAAATAAAAGTAATGCCATGCACTAATCCGATAAACTGAATATTAAATAAAAACTGAATATTCGCCCGCGAAAATCTTTCTTTTTTGGATTTCAAAATTGTAGTCGATCCAATATCTAATATTATAATATAAAAGCAAAACAAACTACAGATTCGTTATAACCTTATAATAAAAATAAAACAAAATTTTATTTTTTATAATTATCAATCGAATGTATGTTTAGTTATATCTAAAAAAAAAGATATATCAATTTCTAATAAATTATCAAAGACTCTCATGATTCAATATATTATTTAATTTATTAAATACATGTATATTATTTTATAATCGTTAATCGTTTCGTTCGTGAGGAGCTGGATGAGAAGAAAATCTCATGTCCAGTTCTGTAGTAGAGATGGAAGTAATAAATAACCATCAACTATAACCCCAAAAGAACCCGATTCCGTAAACACCATAGAGGAAGAATGAAAGGAATATCTTATCGAGGTAATCGTATTTGCTTCGGTAGATATGCCCTTCAAGCGCTTGAACCTGCTTGGATCACATCTAGACAAATAGAAGCAGGGCGACGAGCAATGACACGAAACGCACGCCGCGGCGGAAAAATATGGGTACGTATATTTCCAGACAAACCAGTTACAGTAAGACCTACAGAAACACGTATGGGTTCAGGAAAAGGATCTCCCGAATATTGGGTAGCTGTCGTTAAACCAGGTAGAATACTTTATGAAATGAGCGGAGTACCAGAAAATATAGCCAGAAAGGCTATTTCAATAGCGGCATCCAAAATGCCTATACGAACTCAATTCATTATTTCAGGATAGGAATGTAGAACCAAAAGAAAGAGGTTTTTCGGATGAAAAAAACCAATTGCAGGTTTCTTTATTTTGTTTTGAATAAACAATATTTCTTTTTTTTTACTGAGCCCTTTGCTTTGCCCTTGCATTGAAAAAACAGATAAAAAACGATATGATTCAACCTCAAACCCATTTGAATGTAGCGGATAACAGCGGAGCCAGAAAATTGATGTGTATTCGAATCATAGGAGCTAGTAATCGACGATATGCTAAGATCGGTGACGTTGTTGTTGCTGTAATCAAGGAAGCAATACCAAATACACCACTAGAAAGATCAGAAGTGATCAGAGCCGTAATTGTACGTACTTGTAAAGAACTAAAACGCGACAATGGTATGATAATACGATATGATGACAATGCCGCGGTTGTTATTGATCAAGAAGGAAATCCAAAAGGAACTCGAATTTTTGGCGCAATCGTCCGGGAATTAAGACAATTAAATTTCACTAAAATAGTTTCGTTAGCACCCGAAGTATTATAAGATGAGACCATAATAGAGCTTATAGTATTTGAATGAAATTGATTAATTTAGTAGATTGTTTGTGGTTCACGTATATGCCTTTAATATTTCATAAATATTTAATAATTCAGAAAAAAAAAAAAAGAGCATGTTGATTATATCAATTAGATCAAAATTCGAGGACAACAAAAATCTTAGTTTCTTATGAGTAAAGACACTATTGCTAACATACTAACTTCTATACGAAATGCTGACATGAATAAAAAAAGAACAGTTCGAATACCATATACTAACATCACTGAAAACATTCTTAAAATCCTTTTACGAGAAGGTTTTATTGAAAACATGAGGAAACATCAGGAAAGCAACAATCTTTTTTTGGTTTTAACCCTACGACATAGAAGGAAAAGGAATAGGAAAGGACCAGATAAAACTGTTTTAAATTTAAAACAGATCAGTCGACCCGGTCTACGAATCTATTATAATTATCAACGAATCCCAAGAATTTTAGGAGGGATGGGGATTGTAATTCTTTCTACTTCTCGAGGTATAATGACAGACAAAGAAGCTCGACTAGAAAGAATCGGTGGAGAAATTTTGTGCTATATATGGTAATCTTTTATGATATACGAATTATATTATAGAACTTTTGTATGTGTGAAAAAAGGGTAGGTTTCTAATATTATGCCTCACACATTAGTTGATACCTCAAGTGAAAGAACAAAAAAAGACTCATTAAGGTTTAATTTCTGAATCACTTCCCAATGATATTAGTGATTAGGTGATTTTATAAATTTCAACATTCATTTCATGGAGATACAATTCAAAATTCAAAATTTCAAGAAACTTATTTTCTTCCAATAAAGAGATTCAGAATTAAGTTAAGGAATGACAAATATGAAAATAAGAGCCTCCGTCCGTAAAATTTGTGAAAAATGTCGACTGATCCGTAGGCGAGGACGAATTATAGTAATTTGTTCCAACCCAAAACATAAACAAAGACAAGGATAGAGAATTTTTAGAAAAAAGGGGGGAGGGGAACTCCATAAATCTAAAGGACCCAATGTTCAAATAAATAAAAATAAATAAAAGCTCTGTTTTGATGTCAAATGGATATATCCATATATCTCTGGCTTAGATTTATGAGATGGCAAAACCTATACCAAGAATTGGTTCACGTAAGAATAGACATATGAGTTCACGTAAAAATGCCCGTAGAATACCAAAGGGAGTTATTCATGTTCAAGCAAGTTTCAACAATACTATTGTGACTGTTACAGATGTACGGGGGCGGGTAATTTCTTGGTCCTCCGCCGGTACTTGTGGATTCAAGGGTGCAAGAAGAGGGACACCTTTTGCCGCTCAAACCGTAGCAGGAAATGCTATTCGGGCAGTAATGGATCAAGGTATGCAACGAGCAGAAGTCATGATAAAGGGCCCCGGTCTCGGAAGAGATGCGGCATTAAGGGCTATTCGTAGAAGTGGTATACTATTAAGTTTCATACGAGACGTAACCCCTATGCCACATAATGGATGCAGGCCCCCTAAAAAAAGACGTGTGTAAAACTAAACATTGAAAATATTTCAAGAGAAATAAATAATTCAATGATTTGATCAAATAATATTACTATGGTTCAAGAGAAAGTAACAGTATCTACTCGGCCACTACAGTGGAAATGTGTTGAATCAAGAGCAGACAGTAAACGTCTTTATTATGGACGCTTTATTCTGGCTCCACTTATGAGAGGACAAGCCGATACAATAGGCATTGCGATGAGAAGAGCTTTGCTTGGAGAAATAGAAGGAACATGTATCACACGCGTAAAATTCGAGAAACTACCACATGAATATTCTACCATAATCGGTATTCAAGAATCCGTACATGAAATTTTAATGAATTTGAAAGAAATTGTATTGAGAAGTAATCTATATGGAACTCGTGATGCGTCTATTTGTGTCAAGGGTCCCCGATATGTAACTGCTCAAGATATCATCTTACCACCTTCCGTGGAAATCGTTGATAATACACAGCATATAGCTAACCTAACAGAACCAATAACTTTGTGTATTGAATTACAAATCAAGAGGGATCGCGGATATCGTATAAAAACGCCAAATAACTTTCAAAATGGAAGTTATCCTATAGATGCTGTATTCATGCCTGTTCGAAATGCAAATCATAGTATTCATTCTTATGTGAATGGAAATGAAAACCAAGAAATACTTTTTCTCGAAATATGGACAAATGGAAGTTTAACTCCTAAAGAAGCACTTCATGAGGCCTCCCGAAATTTGATTGATTTATTTATTCCCTTTTTCCATGCAGAAGAACATTTAGAAAACAATCAACACAAAGGTACTTTACCCCTTTTTAATTTTCATGGTAGATTAGCTAAACCAAGGAAAACGAAAAAAGAAAAAGCATTGAAATATATTTATATTGACCAATCAGAATTGACCCCCAGGGTCTATAATTGTCTGAAAAGGTCTAATATCAATACATTTTTAGACCTTTTGAATAACAGTCAAGAAGAACTTATGAAAATTAAAGATTTTACGATAGAAGATGTAAAACATATATTGGACGTTCTAGAAATATAAAAGCATTTTGCATAAGATTTAATAATAAGTTTTGAATCGTTAACACAATCCATAATACTCGGAATATATCCAAAATTTAATTGACTAAACGTATCTAGGGAAAATTCACTTTGAGGCGACTATTCCCTAGATACACATGTTT